GCTAGCGTAGCTTAAATAAAGCATAACACTGAAGATGTTAAGATGGGCCCTAGAAAGCCCCGCAGGCACAAAGGCCTGGTCCCGACTTTACTATCAGCTTTAGCCCAACTTATACATGCAAGTATCCGCACCCCTGTGAGAATGCCCTCATACCCCCGCCCGGAAACGAGGAGCCGGCATCAGGCGCACCACCCCCGCCCAAGACGCCTTGCTTCGCCACACCCCCAAGGGAACTCAGCAGTAATAGACATTAAGCCATAAGTGAAAACTTGACTTAGTCAGGGCTAAAAGGGCCGGTAAAACTCGTGCCAGCCACCGCGGTTATACGAGAGGCCCTAGTTGATAAACACGGCGTAAAGAGTGGTTAGGGAAAAACTTAAATAAAGCCAAAGACCTCCCAAGCCGTCGCACGCACCCTGGAAGCACGAAGCCCAATAATGAAAATAGCTTTACCCCCCCCCCCCCCCCCCGACCCCACGAAAGCTAAGAAACAAACTGGGATTAGATACCCCACTATGCTTAGCCCTAAACTCAGATGAGGCATTTACAAACCCATCCGCCAGGGAACTACAAGCGCCAGCTTAAAACCCAAAGGACTTGACGGTGTCTCAGACCCACCTAGAGGAGCCTGTTCTAGAACCGATAATCCCCGTTCAACCTCACCACCCCTTGTCCCCTCCCGCCTATATACCGCCGTCGCAAGCTTACCCTGTGAAGGTTTAACAGTAAGCAAAATGGGCAGACCCCAGAACGTCAGGTCGAGGTGTAGCTCACGAGGTGGAAAGAAATGGGCTACATTTTCTACCACAGAAAACTACGGACGACACCATGAAACCGGTGTCCCAAGGTGGATTTAGCAGTAAAAGACAAATCAGAGCGTTTCTTTGAACCCGGCTCTGAGACGCGCACACACCGCCCGTCACTCTCCCCTACACCCTACACTTACGTAAATAACAAACTAAACCAACACACGGGGAGGCAAGTCGTAACATGGTAAGTGTACCGGAAGGTGCACTTGGAACATCAGAACGTGGCCGAGAAGTTAGGCACCTCCCTTACACCGAGATTACATCCATGCAAGTTGGATCGTCCTGAGCCAAACAGCTAGCTTAACAACCAAGTCCTCTCCAACGACATCCGAAAACTTTCATTACCCAAAATCAACAAACTAAAACATTCTCCTGCCTTAGTACGGGCGACGGAACAGGCAAACCCCATCTTCAAAGCTATAGAAAAAGTACCGCAAGGGAAAGCTGAAAGAGAAATGAAACAACCCCCTCAAGCCCAAAAAAGCAGAGACTACCCCTCGTACCTTTTGCATCATGATTTAGCCAGTCAACTTGAGCAAAGAGAACTTTAGTTCAAAATCCCGAAACCAAGCGAGCTACTCCGAAACAGCCTTTTAGGGCCAACCCGTCTCTGTGGCAAAAGAGTGGGAAGATTTCCGAGTAGAGGTGACAAACCTACCGAGCTTGGTGATAGCTGGTTGCCTAAGAAATGAATATAAGTTCAGCCTCATACCCCTCAACTCCCAAAAAGCATCGCCTTACCACCAAGAGCCAGAGAGACATATGAGAGTTAGTCAAAAGGGGTACAGCCCTTTTGAAACAGGACACAACCTTACTTAGGAGGCTAAGGATCATACTTAACAAGACTACTGCTTCAGTGGGCCTAAAAGCAGCCACCTGTATAGAAAGCGTTAAAGCTCAGACAGCCATAAGTCTATTATTCTGATAAATTTTTCCAACGCCCCTGTCCTTACTAGGCCATTCTATGCTAACATAGAAGAGACCCTGCTAAAATGAGTAATAAGAAGGCACGCCCTTCTCCTCGCTTACGTGTAAGTCAGATCGGACCAACCACTGACAATTAACGAACCCAACCCAAGAGGGCACTGTGAACACGAAACCTAACCAAGAAAAACACACACACCACAATCGTTAACCCTACACCGGTAAGCCCCCAGGAAAGACTAAAAAAAAAGGAAGGAACTCGGCAAACACAAGCCTCGCCTGTTTACCAAAAACATCGCCTTCTGCAAAAATCAATGTATAGAAGGTCCTGCCTGCCCAGTGACTATTAGTTAAACGGCCGCGGTATTTTGACCGTGCTAAGGTAGCGCAATCACTTGTCTTTTAAATGAAGACCTGTATGAATGGTGGAACGAGGGCTTAACTGTCTCCCCTTTTCAGTCAATGAAATTGATCTGTCCGTGCAGAAGCGGACATAACAATACAAGACGAGAAGACCCTTTGGAGCTTTAGACACAAGGCCAATTGCGTTAATTTAACCCTAACTAAACAGGAAAAAACAAAGCAACTACTGACCCACGTCTTCGGTTGGGGCGACCGCGGGGGAAAACAAAGCCCCCATGTGGAATAGGAGCTATCCTAAGCTAAGAAAGACACTTCCAAGCCACAGAACATCTGACCAAAAGATCCGGCAACCGCCGATCAACGAACCAAGTTACCCTAGGGATAACAGCGCAATCCCCTCCAAGAGTTCATATCGACAAGGGGGTTTACGACCTCGATGTTGGATCAGGACATCCTAATGGTGCAGCCGCTATTAAGGGTTCGTTTGTTCAACGATTAACAGTCCTACGTGATCTGAGTTCAGACCGGAGTAATCCAGGTCAGTTTCTATCTGTAATGCCACTCTTCCCAGTACGAAAGGACCGGAAAAATGAGGCCTATACTTAAAGCACGCCTCACCTTAACTTGCTGACACCAACTAAACCAAACAAAAAGGGGCGACACCTCAACTCAAGATAAGAATATACTAAGGTGGCAGAGCCTGGCAAATGCAAAAGGCCTAAGCCCTTTCCCCCAGGGGTTCAAATCCCCTCCTTAGTTATGTTAACCACTATCATAACACACCTGATTAACCCCCTAGCCTATATTCTACCTGTGCTCCTGGCAGTTGCCTTCCTCACCCTCGTTGAACGAAAAGTCCTAGGCTACATGCAACTACGAAAAGGCCCCAACGTAGTAGGCCCATTCGGACTCCTTCAACCAATCGCAGACGGAGTGAAACTCTTTATTAAAGAACCCGTGCGCCCGTCTACTTCGTCCCCCTTCCTTTTTCTAGCTACCCCAACACTAGCCCTCACCCTAGCCCTAATACTTTGAGCCCCCATACCCCTTCCCCACCCCATAATAGACCTCAACCTCGGCCTACTCTTTATCATAGCCCTCTCTAGCCTCGCCGTCTACTCCATCCTAGGCTCCGGCTGAGCATCTAATTCAAAATATGCATTAATTGGAGCCCTGCGGGCCGTTGCCCAAACAATTTCGTATGAAGTCAGCCTAGGCCTAATCCTCCTCTCCCTCGTAATTTTCACAGGGGGCTTCACACTACAAACATTCAACACCGCCCAGGAATCTGTCTGACTTCTTCTCCCAGCCTGACCCCTGGCCGCAATATGATACATCTCCACACTAGCAGAAACCAACCGAGCCCCCTTTGACCTAACTGAGGGAGAATCAGAACTAGTCTCAGGCTTTAACGTTGAGTACGCAGGGGGCCCATTCGCCTTATTCTTCCTTGCTGAATATGCAAACATCCTACTAATAAACACACTATCCACTATCCTCTTCCTGGGGGCCTCCCACTTCCCCTCACTCCCAGAACTAACCTCCCTAAACCTAATATTCAAAGCCGCCCTCCTCTCAATCCTATTCCTATGAATTCGAGCCTCATACCCCCGATTCCGATACGACCAATTAATACACCTAGTCTGAAAAAACTTCCTCCCACTAACCCTAGCCCTGGTCCTGTGACACGCCGCCCTTCCAATAGCATTTGCAGGCCTCCCCCCACAACTATAACATTATAAGGAACTGTGCCCGAACGCTCAGGGACCACTTTGATAGAGTGCCATACGAGGGTTAAAATCCCTCCAGCTCCTAGAAAGAAGGGACTCGAACCCATACCCAAGAGATCAAAACTCCAGGTGCTTCCATTACACCACTTTCTAGTAAGGTCAGCTAAATTAAGCTTTTGGGCCCATACCCCAAAAATGTTGGTTAAAATCCTTCCCTCACTAATGAACCCACACGTACTTACTATGTTTCTCCTTAGCCTTGGCCTAGGAACAACCCTCGTCTTTGCCAGCTCCCATTGACTATTAGCTTGAATAGGACTTGAAATCAGCACAATAGCCATTATCCCTCTTATAGCCCAACACCACCACCCCCGAGCAATTGAGGCCACGACCAAATACTTTTTAATCCAAGCCACAGCAGCCGCTACCCTCCTTTTTGCGACCACCACAAACGCATGATTAACAGGCGAATGAAATATTTTGCACCTCACACATCCAACCTCAGTCACAATTGCCACAGTAGCACTAGCACTCAAGCTCGGATTAGCCCCACTTCACTTCTGACTCCCAGAAGTCCTACAAGGATTGAACCTAACCACCGGCCTAATCCTATCAACCTGACAAAAACTTGCCCCCATAGCACTACTCCTGCAAATAGCCCCCAACACAAACCCAACCATCCTAACCCTACTGGGAATCTCATCCACCATGATTGGTGGCTGAGGGGGCTTGAACCAAACCCAACTACGAAAAATCTTAGCCTACTCTTCAATCGCCCACCTTGGCTGAATAATTATTATCCTACAATTCTCCCCCCAACTCACAGCCCTCACCCTAATAACTTATGTCATCATAACGTCCGCAGCTTTCTTAACATTCAACATATCAATAGCAACAAAAATTAGTACACTAGCCCTCTCCTGGTCCAAAGCCCCAATCATTACAGCAACCTCCGCCCTCATGCTTTTATCACTAGGAGGCCTTCCCCCGCTCACCGGTTTCATGCCAAAATGACTAATTCTTCAAGAGTTAACAAAACAAGGACTTCCCCTAACAGCAACCCTTATTGCCCTAAGCGCACTCCTAAGCCTATATTTTTACCTCCGCCTATGCTACTCAATAACGCTTACAATTGCCCCGAGCACAAACAACGCCACAACCCCCTGACGCCTTCACACCCCCCAAGCAACCCTCCCCCTCTCCATCTTCACCACTCTAACACTTCTACTCCTCCCCCTAACTCCCGCCATCATAACACTTTTCCTTTAGAGACTTAGGATAACATAGACCAAGAGCCTTCAAAGCTCTAAGTAGGAGTGAAAATCTCCTAGCCTCTGAATAAGACTTGCAGGACTCTATCCCACATCTTCTGAATGCAACCCAGACACTTTAATTAAGCTAAAGCCTTTCTAGATGGGAAGGCCTCGATCCTACAAGCTCTTAGTTAACAGCTAAGCGCCCAAACCAGCGAGCATCCATCTACTTTCCCCGCCGAACCGGAGTAAGGCGGGGAAAGCCCCGGCAGGCACCTATCCTACACTTCTAGACTTGCAATCTAGCGTGCTATACACCACGGAGCCGTTCTGGTAAGAAAAGGACTTGAACCTCTGTTTGTGGAGCTACAATCCACCGCCTAAACCCTCGGCCATCCTACCTGTGGCAATCACACGTTGATTCTTCTCTACCAACCACAAAGACATTGGCACCCTCTACCTAGTATTCGGTGCATGAGCCGGGATAGTTGGCACTGCCCTCAGCCTCCTAATCCGAGCAGAACTCAGCCAACCAGGATCCCTCCTGGGAGACGACCAGATTTACAATGTTATCGTCACTGCACACGCCTTTGTAATAATTTTCTTCATGGTCATGCCTATCATAATTGGAGGTTTCGGAAACTGACTAGTCCCCTTAATAATTGGAGCCCCCGACATAGCATTCCCTCGCATAAATAACATAAGCTTCTGACTCCTCCCTCCCTCTTTCCTTCTCCTCTTAGCCTCCTCAGGCATTGAAGCTGGGGCTGGGACGGGCTGAACCGTTTACCCGCCCCTGGCGGGCAACCTAGCGCACGCTGGAGCTTCCGTAGATCTAACCATTTTCTCGCTCCATCTTGCAGGTGTCTCTTCCATCCTCGGTGCCATTAACTTCATTACAACCATTATCAACATAAAACCCCCAGCCCTAACCCAGTATCAAACCCCTCTTTTCGTCTGAGCCGTTCTAATTACAGCTGTCCTCCTACTACTATCCCTGCCCGTCCTGGCTGCGGGTATTACAATGCTTCTCACAGACCGAAACCTAAACACTACTTTCTTCGACCCTGCCGGAGGAGGAGACCCAATCCTTTACCAACACTTATTTTGATTCTTTGGTCACCCTGAAGTCTACATCCTAATCCTCCCAGGTTTCGGAATAATTTCTCATATTGTAGCCTATTACTCGGGGAAAAAAGAACCATTCGGCTATATAGGAATGGTCTGAGCCATAATAGCAATTGGTCTCCTAGGCTTTATCGTCTGAGCCCACCACATGTTTACAGTGGGGATAGACGTTGACACCCGAGCATATTTCACATCCGCAACAATAATTATTGCCATTCCAACTGGAGTCAAAGTATTTAGCTGATTAGCAACCCTTCATGGGGGCTCAATTAAATGAGAAACTCCTATACTCTGAGCCCTAGGCTTTATTTTCCTTTTCACAGTGGGGGGCCTCACAGGCATCGTTCTAGCCAACTCATCCCTCGATATTATACTTCATGACACCTACTATGTAGTAGCACACTTCCACTACGTCCTCTCAATGGGAGCCGTTTTTGCAATTATGGGAGCCTTCGTCCACTGATTCCCCCTGTTTACCGGCTACACCCTGCACAGCACATGAACAAAAATCCATTTTGGTGTAATGTTCGTGGGAGTAAACCTCACCTTCTTCCCACAGCACTTCCTGGGCTTAGCGGGAATGCCACGACGATACTCCGACTACCCCGATGCGTACACTCTGTGAAACACTATCTCATCAATCGGATCCCTAATTTCACTAATTGCTGTTATCATGTTCCTCTTTATCTTGTGAGAAGCCTTCGCCGCCAAACGAGAAGTACTGTCTGTTGAACTAACTTCAACAAACGTAGAGTGACTACACGGTTGTCCTCCCCCCTACCACACATTTGAACGACCGGCATTTGTGCTTGTGCAGTCCTACGAGAAAGGAAGGAATTGAACCCCCATACGCTAGTTTCAAGCCAGCTGCATAACCATTCTGCCACTTTCTTCATTAAGGTACTAGTAAAAAGATATTACATTGCTTTGTCAGGGCAGAATTGCAGGTTAAACCCCTGCGTACCTTAAGCCTCACGGCTTTATGGCACATCCCTCACAATTAGGATTCCAAGACGCGGCCTCACCTGTTATAGAAGAACTCCTCCACTTCCACGACCACGCACTAATAATCGTTTTTTTAATTAGCACACTAGTTCTATACATCATTATTGCCATGGTCTCTACCAAACTAACCAACAAATATATCCTAGACTCCCAAGAAATCGAAATCGTTTGAACCATCCTACCAGCAGTCATTCTAATTCTTATTGCCCTTCCCTCCCTCCGCATCCTCTACTTAATAGACGAAATCAATGACCCCCACCTGACCGTCAAAGCAATCGGACACCAATGATACTGAAGCTATGAATACACCGACTACCAAGACCTAGGCTTTGACTCATATATAGTACCAACTCAAGATCTTACACCTGGCCAATTCCGACTCCTCGAGACAGACCATCGAATAGTTGTCCCAATAGAATCCCCGGTTCGAGTTCTCGTCACCGCCGAAGACGTTCTCCACTCGTGAGCAGTCCCTGCACTAGGCGTAAAAATAGACGCCGTTCCAGGACGCCTCAACCAAACAGCCTTCATCGCCTCACGCCCAGGGGTGTTTTACGGACAATGCTCCGAAATCTGCGGCGCCAACCACAGCTTTATACCAATTGTAGTGGAAGCCGTCCCTCTAGAACACTTCGAAAACTGATCCTCCCTAATGCTAGAAGACGCCTCACTAGGAAGCTAAACAGGGTAAAGCGTTAGCCTTTTAAGCTAATTATTGGTGCCTCCCAACCACCCCTAGTGACATGCCCCAACTAAACCCCGCCCCATGATTTATAATCCTAATTTTTACCTGAATCGTTTTTCTTACTATCATCCCCCCAAAAATTCTTAAACATACATTTACCAACGAACCAACCACACTACATACTGAAAAACCAAAAACCGACTCCTGAAACTGACCATGGCACTAAACCTATTTGATCAATTTATGAGCCCCACGTTCTTAGGCATTCCCCTAATCGTTATCGCCACCACCTTCCCCTGAATTATATACCCGACCCCAACTAACCGATGACTCAACAACCGACTAATCACCCTACAAAGCTGGTTCATCAACCGGTTCACGCAGCAACTCCTACTACCCCTGAACCCGGGCGGCCACAAATGAGCGCTAATCCTCACATCCCTAATAATCTTCCTGCTCTCCATTAACCTACTAGGCCTCCTTCCATACACCTTTACCCCCACAACCCAACTTTCTTTAAACATGGGCCTAGCAGTTCCCTTCTGATTAGCAACTGTAATTATTGGAATGCGAAGCCAACCCACCGCTGCACTAGGCCACCTCCTGCCAGAGGGTACCCCCGGCCCTTTAATCCCAGTACTTATTGTCATCGAAACAATTAGCTTATTTATTCGACCGCTTGCTCTAGGCGTCCGACTAACTGCAAACCTAACAGCAGGCCACTTACTCATTCAACTTATTGCTACCGCAGTCGCGACACTTATGTCCACAATGACAACGGTAGCTGCCCTAACCGCCGCTGTCTTATTCCTTCTCACACTTCTAGAAGTCGCGGTTGCCATAATTCAAGCCTACGTATTTGTATTACTAATCAGTCTTTACTTACAAGAAAACGTCTAATGGCCCTCCAAACACACGCATATCACATGGTTGACCCAAGTCCCTGACCCCTCACCGGTGCAGTAGCTGCTCTCCTAATAACATCTGGTTTAGCAATATGATTCCACTTCCACTCTACAACCCTAATAACACTAGGCCTCGTTCTCCTCTTACTTACAATATATCAATGATGACGAGACATTGTACGAGAAGCCACCTTCCTTGGACACCACACACCCCCCGTCCAAAAAGGTCTTCGCTATGGTATAATCTTATTCATCACATCCGAAGTATTTTTCTTCCTAGGATTTTTCTGAGCCTTTTATCACTCAAGCCTTGCCCCCACCCCTGAACTAGGGGGATGCTGACCCCCAACAGGAATCACTACCCTCGACCCATTCGAAGTCCCCCTTCTTAATACAGCCGTCTTACTAGCCTCAGGCGTAACCGTAACCTGAGCCCACCACAGCCTCATAGAAGGAGAACGAAAACAAGCCATCCAAGCTCTCACATTAACAATCCTCTTAGGCTTCTACTTTACAGGACTTCAAGCCATAGAATACTACGAAGCACCTTTTACAATTGCTGACGGCGTCTACGGCTCAACATTCTTTGTAGCCACCGGCTTCCACGGACTACACGTTATTATCGGCTCCACCTTCTTAGCTGTGTGCCTCCTTCGCCAAATTCAATATCATTTCACATCTCAGCACCACTTCGGCTTTGAAGCAGCCGCCTGATACTGACATTTTGTAGACGTCGTCTGACTATTCCTTTACGTCTCCATCTACTGATGAGGCTCATAACCTTTCTAGTATCTAAAGTTAGTACAAGTGACTTCCAATCATTTAGTCTTGGTTAAAATCCAAGGAAAGGTAATGAACCTACTTACCACCGTTCTAACCATCTCCGCCGGCCTCTCCCTCCTGCTCGTACTAGTATCATTCTGACTCCCCCAGATCAACCCTGACGCAGAAAAACTCTCCCCTTATGAGTGTGGTTTTGACCCCTTAGGCTCAGCACGTCTCCCTTTTTCCCTCCGATTTTTTCTTGTAGCCATCTTGTTCCTCCTGTTCGACTTAGAAATCGCTCTCCTCCTCCCCCTTCCCTGAGGCAACCAACTCCCCGACCCAACCCAAACCCTCTTCTGAGCAGCCATAATCCTCATCCTCTTAACCCTAGGACTAATCTACGAATGGCTCCAAGGGGGCCTCGAGTGGGCAGAATAGAGGGTTAGTCCAAAGCAAGACCTCTGATTTCGGCTCAGACAATTGTGGTCCAAATCCACACCCCTCTTATGACACCAGTACATTTTAGCTTCACATCCGCCTTTTTACTAGGACTAACGGGCCTGGCCTTCCACCGCACACACCTACTTTCAGCCCTTTTATGCTTAGAAGGCATAATATTATCTCTATTTATCGCATTAGCCCTATGAACCCTACAATTTGAAACAACAACATTCTCTACCGCCCCCATACTCCTCCTGGCATTTTCTGCTTGTGAAGCCAGCGCAGGGCTTGCTCTTCTCGTCGCTACAACCCGCACCCACGGCACCAGCCGCCTCCAAAACCTTAACCTCCTACAATGCTAAAAATCTTAATCCCAACAATTATGCTATTCCCAACAATCTGAATCTCATCCCCCAAATGACTTTGAACCACATCAACAACACAAGCTCTTCTCATCGCCTTCCTCAGTCTGACATGACTCAAATGAGACTCAGAAACAAGCTGGACAACCTCTAACCTCTATATAGGAACGGACCCCCTCTCCACCCCTCTTCTAGTTCTGACATGCTGACTTCTCCCCCTCATAATTCTTGCAAGCCAAAACCACATCAGCCCAGAGCCCATCCATCGTCAACGAATGTACATCACCCTCCTCACCTCCCTCCAAGCCTTCCTAATTCTGGCCTTTGGGGCGACAGAAATCATTATATTTTATATCATATTCGAAGCAACCCTTATCCCAACACTAATCCTCATCACCCGCTGAGGGAACCAAACCGAACGACTTAACGCAGGGACATACTTTTTATTCTACACCCTAGCCGGCTCCCTTCCCTTGCTAGTTGCCCTCCTTCTCCTCCAACAAAGCACAGGAACACTCTCCATGCTAATCCTCCCCTATGCCCCTTTAATAACACTCCATACATGAGGCGATAAAATTTGATGGGCAGGCTGCCTCATTGCATTCCTCGTAAAAATACCCCTATATGGGGTCCACCTCTGACTCCCCAAAGCCCATGTTGAAGCCCCCATTGCCGGCTCCATAGTCCTAGCAGCCATTCTCCTTAAACTAGGGGGCTACGGGATGATACGAATAATAGTCATTCTAGACCCCCTAACCAAAGATATAGCCTACCCCTTCATTATCTTGGCCCTCTGAGGAATCATTATAACGGGCTCTATCTGTCTCCGCCAAACAGACCTAAAATCTCTAATCGCCTACTCCTCAGTTAGCCACATAGGTCTAGTAGCAGGAGGGATCCTCATCCAAACCCCATGAGGATTTACAGGTGCAATCATCTTAATAATCGCACACGGCCTCGTATCCTCCGCCCTATTCTGCCTAGCCAACACAACGTACGAACGAACACACAGCCGCACAATAATTCTCGCCCGAGGCTTGCAAATAATCTTCCCTCTAACCGCCTCATGATGGTTCCTAGCCAACCTAGCAAACCTGGCACTCCCCCCGCTTCCGAACTTAATAGGAGAGCTTCTAATTATCACAGCAATATTTAACTGATCCCCGTGAACTCTTGCCCTAACCGGAACAGGCACCCTAATTACAGCCGCCTACTCACTTTATCTTTTCCTAATAACACAACGAGGCCCAACACCCACCCACATCGTCAACCTCCAACCATTCCACACCCGAGAACACCTACTTATAGCCCTCCACCTGATCCCCGTAATCCTCCTCATTACCAAACCAGAGCTAATATGAGGGTGGTGCTATTGTAGGTATAGTTTAAGAAAAACACTAGATTGTGGTTCTAAAGATAGAGGTTAAAGTCCCCTTACCCACCGAGAGAGGCTCTGCGGCAATAAGAACTGCTAACTCTTACTACCATGGTTAGACTCCATGGCTCCCTCAGCTCCTAAAGGATAACAGCTCATCCATTGGTCTTAGGAACCAAAAACTCTTGGTGCAAATCCAAGTAGTAGCTATGAACACCCCTCTATTTCTTTCATCCGCCCTTCTGCTTACCCTAACCACCCTTCTTATCCCCCTAATCTCCACCCTCTCCCCCACCCCCAAAAAACCAAACTGGGCCCTAACCCACGCCAAAACAGCAGTCAGCTCCGCATTCTTTATCAGCGTATTCCCCCTAATCATTTTCCTCGACCAAGGAGTAGAAAGCATTATCACCAACTGGCATTGAATAAATGTAATAAATTTTGATATTAACATCAGCTTTAAGTTTGATCACTACTCCTTAATCTTTATTCCTATCGCCCTATTTGTCACATGATCCATCCTGGAATTTGCCTCATGATACATACACTCTGACCCATACATAAACCGATTCTTTAAATACCTCCTTCTCTTCCTAGTAGCCATACTAATTCTAGTCTCCGCCAACAACCTATTCCAACTCTTTATTGGCTGAGAAGGCGTTGGCATTATATCCTTCCTTCTCATTGGCTGATGATACGCCCGAGCCGACGCCAATACAGCAGCACTACAAGCAGTTATCTACAACCGAGTCGGAGACATCGGACTGATCTTAAGCATAGCATGAATTGCCACAAACCTAAACTCCTGAGAAATTCAACAAATCTTTTTAACCTCAAAAGAATTTGATATAACACTCCCCCTACTAGGCCTAATCCTCGCAGCAACCGGTAAATCCGCCCAATTCGGCCTCCACCCCTGACTGCCAGCAGCCATGGAAGGCCCAACCCCAGTCTCTGCCCTACTACATTCAAGCACAATGGTTGTAGCAGGCATTTTCCTACTCATCCGCCTCCACCCTCTTATGGAGAACAACCAAGCAGCCTTGACCGCCTGCCTCTGCCTAGGTGCCCTAACAACACTATTCACAGCCACCTGCGCTCTAACCCAAAATGACATTAAAAAAATTGTAGCTTTTTCAACATCAAGTCAATTAGGCTTAATAATAGTTACAATCGGACTGAACCAGCCCCAACTGGCCTTCCTCCATATTTGCACCCACGCTTTCTTTAAGGCCATGCTCTTCCTTTGTTCAGGCTCCATCATCCACAGCCTAAATGATGAACAAGATATCCGAAAAATAGGGGGACTCCACAAACTCATGCCCACCACCTCCTCTTGCCTTACTATTGGAAGCCTAGCCCTCACCGGAACCCCCTTCCTCGCAGGCTTCTTCTCCAAAGACGCCATCATTGAAGCCCTAAACACCTCCCACATCAATGCCTGAGCCCTCTGCCTCACCCTCATCGCCACTTCCTTCACCGCTGTCTACAGCTTTCGAGTAGTATATTTTGTTACCATGGGAACCCCACGATTCCTGCCCCTCTCCCCAATTAATGAAAATGATCCCGCCGCCATCAACCCTATCAAACGCCTAGCCTGAGGAAGCATTATTGCAGGCCTACTAATTACCTCCAACTTCCTACCGTCCAAGACACCCATTATAACAATACCCCTCTCCCTAAAACTAGCTGCCCTGGCCGTAACCATTTCAGGCCTACTAATTGCTATAGAATTGGCCTCCCTTACATCAAAACAACACAAAACAACCCCAAACCTCCCGTTCCACCACTTCTCCAACATGCTCGGCTTCTTCCCAGCAACTATTCACCGCCTAGTCCCTAAAACCAGCCTCCTCCTCGGCCAATCAATTGCCACACAACTTGTAGATCAAACATGATTTGAAACAGTAGGCCCAAAAGGACTTTCAACCACACAAATTAAAATCGCAACACTTACCAACAATGCTCAACGAGGAATAATCAAAACCTACCTAGCCATCTTCCTCCTGTCAACAATGCTAGCAGTCCTATTCATAGCCACCTAAACAGCCCGAAGAGCCCCACGACTCAGCCCCCGAGTTAGCTCCAACACAACAAAAAGAGTTAACAACAAAATCCACCCACACACAATCAACATTCCCCCACCAAAAGAGTATATCAAAGCAACTCCTCCCATATCTGCCCGAACCATAAAAAATTCTTTACTATCAGCAATAAATCAAGAGCCCCCATACCACCCCCCTCAGAAGTAACTTGCAACTGCACCCACTACAAACAAATACATCAACACATACCCGATTACAGAACGATCCCCCCAACTTTCAGGAAACGGCTCAGCGGCCAGCGCCGCCGAATAGGCAAATACCACCAACATTCCCCCCAAATAAATTAAAAATAAAATCAAAGACAAAAAAGAACCCCCACTCCCAATCAACGCCCCACAACCCACCCCTGCCGCCACAACCAACCCGAGCGCAGCAAAATAAGGCGCCGGGTTAGAAGCCACCGCCACCAACCCCACCACCAAACCGAACAAAAACAAAGAAAAAATATGGTCCATAATTCCCGCCCGGGCTTTAACCGAGACCAATGACTTGAAAAACCACCGTTGTTATTCAACTACAAGAACTCTAATGGCCAGCCTACGAAAAACCCATCCCCTCCTAAAAATCGCAAACGACGCGCTAATCGACCTTCCCGCCCCCTCAAACATCTCAGCCTGATGAAACTTTGGGTCCCTACTCCTACTTTGTCTTATACTTCAAATTGTTACAGGCCTATTCCTAGCTATACATTACACCTCAGATATCTCAACTGCCTTTTCATCAGTTGCCCACATCTGTCGTGACGTCAACTACGGCTGAATTATCCGAAACCTTCACGCCAACGGCGCCTCATTTTTCTTTATCTGCATCTACCTCCACATCGGCCGAGGTCTTTACTATGGTTCATACCTCTATAAAGAAACATGAAACATTGGCGTAGTCCTCCTCCTCCTAGTTATAATAACCGCCTTCGTCGGCTACGTCCTCCCTTGAGGCCAAATATCTTTCTGAGGGGCCACCGTTATCACCAACCTATTGTCAGCTGTCCCTTACGTAGGAGACGCCCTAGTCCAATGAATTTGAGGGGGCTTCTCTGTAGACAACGCAACCCTCACCCGATTCTTCGCCTTCCACTTCCTCCTCCCCTTCACAGTTGTAGCAGCCACCCTCTTACATGCCCTCTTCCTCCACGAAACAGGCTCCAACAACCCAGTTGGCATCAACTCTGACGCAGACAAAATCCCATTCCATCCCTACTTCTCCTACAAAGACCTTCTCGGATTTGTTCTTCTCCTAACAGCCCTTACAGCTCTGGCCTTATTCGCCCCCAACCTCTTAGGGGACCCAGAAAACTTCACCCCCGCCAACCCCCTCGTAACACCCCCACACATTAAGCCTGAATGATATTTCCTATTCGCCTACGCCATCCTACGTTCTATCCCCAACAAACTAGGCGGGGTCCTCGCCCTCCTATTCTCGATTCTTATCCTAATACTCCCCCCTCTACTCCACACATCAAAACAGCGAGCCTTAACATTCCGACCCTTCTCCCAACTACTCTTCTGAGCATTAGTTGCAGACGTCCTAATCCTAACATGAATTGGAGGGATACCAGTAGAACACCCCTTCGTTATTATCGGACAAGTAGCCTCCGTACTTTACTTTATAATCTTTTTAATCTTAAGCCCCTTAGCCGGCTGACTGGAAAACAAATCACTCAACTAAACCCGCACTAGTAGCTTAGTCCTAAAGCATCGGTCTTGTAATCCGAAGATCGGGGGTTAAATCCCTCCCTAGCGCCCAGAAAAGAGAGATTTTAACTCCCACCACTAACTCCCAAAGCTAGTATTCTAAACTAAACTATATTCTGCGCATATCCCACAACACATAGTGTATTTTGCGTTATGGTATATATTACATTATGGTATAGTACATATTATGGTATATATTACATTATGGTATAGTACATATTATGGTATATATTACATTATGGTATAGTACATATTATGGTATATATTACATTATGGTATAGTACATATTATGGTATATATTACATTATGGTATAGTACATACTATGGTAACTCTTACATAATGTTTTCAAACATAAATTTAAACATCACTTAAACATTAACTAACCCAAACAAGACAACAATTTAATTGAAACTTTTAACATACCCATTAAATTAAGCCTACAGAAAAAATAATTTAACCTGATAACTTGAATAACCCCCATACCTCCAACCTCAAAATTTTCTATGCAAAGACCCAACTAAAATCGGTACTCAAATTTTTAATGTAGTAAGAGCCCACCAACCTCTTTATACCTTAAGGCCCACGGTCCTTGATGGGTCAGGGACAAAAATCGTGGGGGTCGCACAAAATGAACTATTACTGGCATCTGGTTCCTATTTCAGGGCCATAATTAGCAGACCCCCCCAAATTATTAAGTTTCCTGGCATCTGATTATTGGTGTTAAATAGATTGTCCATGACCCACCATGCCAAGGCGTTCACCCAAATGCATAGGGTTCCTTTTTTTAGGGTCACTTTCACTAGACACTTGGTCACTTTCATGTAATGGTTGACAAGGTAGAACATTTCCTTGGAGTAAAGATCCTTAATGTAAAGCTTTAATGACATATTACTAGAGAATTGCATAAGTGTTATCAAGAGCATAAACCATTATTTCTCCTCGCATTGTGTCTAAGATGCCCCCGGTGCTCCTACAGGAATTATTTTAACCTTAATTTTCACGACAAACCCCCCCTACCCCCCATACCGAACACTCACTTGAAACCTGTCAAACCCCTAAAGCAGGAGTGGCTGGCCGATATGGTCAACGAGTTGTTATATGTGTTGTTATATATTATTGAGTATAAAACCCACCCCCACCTTAAAAACATTAGCCTGTCCCCCCGGGTCCACCACCAATTGTCTACACCCACAGTAGGAACAAGCCTAATATTTCAAACACATCTCCCATCACTGACAAATTATACATTATATAGCTTTTA